CAATGAGAAGTTAGTTCAATAAGTTCATAAAATTCTTTTTTATTTTCTACATTATAGCATTATAGAATAGAGGTAAGGGGAAGAAGGCAAAACTCATTAAAAAAAAAGAAATAGGATTGGAATCGACACATTGATTTTTTTTTCACAATTCTTTTGAACCGTATGCATCCAAAGGTGCACGTACGGTTCCTCAGGGATACAATTTTGTCCTAATCAACCGACTTCATCGAGAAAGATTACTTTTTTTAGGCCAAGAGGTTGATAGCGAGATCTCGAATCAAATTGTTAGTCTCATGGTATATCTCAGCATAGAAGATGATACTAAGGATCTTTATTTGTTTATAAATTCGCCAGGTGGATGGGTAATACCAGGAATAGCCATTTATGATACTATGCAATTTGTGTTACCAGATGTACATACAATATGTATGGGATTAGCCGCTTCAATGGGATCTTTCATTCTGGTCGGAGGAGAAATTACCAAACGTCTAGCATTCCCTCACGCTTGGCGCCAATGAGTTTTTTTTATTTGAGAAAAAAAAAAGAATACTATGTCTTCGCTGTATCAAATATGAATTAAATAAAGAATAAGTAATAATAGCATGGCACTTCGAGTTCGATATGAACAAACCATTATTGTTTTTTTTCTAACATGATATTTTGTATCGAAATAGTAGTATGAAAGAAGGGTTATTCCCAATTTGATTTTCTGTGTCAAGCAAGAGTCAATTTCAGCGTCACAAACCATTATTCTTCCACAACAGAAGTCTCTTTCTTATTTTTATGTTATGAGAGAGAGGAAAAAATCAAAAAAATGGAAAAAATCATTTTTTCCTTCTTAGATCTTATCAAAAAGAAACTTTGGGATTGCTAAACCACAGACGAGATAAATATATAAAGCAACAGAACCATCATAGTATCTTTTTAACTACTACGAAAGGAAGGGTGGTAAATGGATCATATAGGTTCTATTTATTCTTTTCGATAAAAGAAGAAATTCTATCAAAAAAAAGAAAATCCATTACAGAGCCGTATGCAATGTACAAAAGATGCCTGTACGGTTGTTTAATTCTATTTTTTTATTGTTATTTGGATTCCCCCTTACTTTAATCCATCTAATCGTGCGATATAGAGATAGAAGAACCATTCATGATGTTATATCAAGATCATCAGGGTTATGATTCACCAACCTGCTAGTGCTTTTTACGAGGCACAAGCAAGGGATTTTATCCTGGAAGCAGAAGAACTATTGAAGCTTCGCGAAACTCTTACAAAAGTTTATGTACAAAGAACGGGCAACCCTTTATGGGTTATATCCGAAGATATGGAAAGGGATGTTTTTATGTCAGCAACAGAAGCTCAAGCTCATGGCATCGTTGATCTTGTCGCGATCGAAAATGAAAATACTGGGAATTCCATATAAATATACGAATTCCTTTTCAAAATTCCAAATTTACGTGTGAATAGAAATTCTTCATAATAATCAATCATCAGGTTAAGATCGATCTAAGCCAACCCACTCTATTCTATCTAGAATGAGATTCTATAGACACACCATGCCAACCATTAAACAACTTATTAGAAACGCAAGACAGCCAATAAGAAATGTCACGAAATCTCCCGCTCTTCGAGGATGTCCTCAGCGTCGAGGAACATGTACTAGGGTGTATGTGCGACTCGTTAAGTTCAGATCATGAGTTTGAAGAAATGCAAAAATTTTTTCTGGTATCAACGACCACTACCAATGAATTAGGATAGATAGGGTGGAACACGGCCTTTTGATTGACTAGTATCAAGATCTATTATCTACCTAATTATGTTAAATTAGGTTATGAATTTATGGTTTCTATTGGTGTAAATCCAATCACTCCGTTTGAGATGAGAAGGAATTCTCCATTGGTAACAAATAGTTATCCATTAAGCGGAGGAAAAAGGTTATGCTTTTATTGTAAAAAAAAAAACGGACTAACAAGGTCAGCTACCTAGCCAACTTTCATAATTAAATACCGTCACTGTATGGATAGTTTTTTTGTGAAAAGGACTATTACTTTAGAAACTTTAGAATTAGAATTGAAAAAAAAATTCTAATTGAAAATGGATGGGTAGAGCCAAAGAGTGTGAACTATACAAGTTCACAAGAAATTTTGATGAAATGAAAGAGGAGGCTCCGGTGTATAGAGAGGACCTCACCGTTTCAGAAGTTGCCATAGAAACGAGGAAACCCACTATTCTTTTTTCTTTAGTAGCAGTCGAATTTATTATTTCATTTCCAGGCGAGATACCTTGAAGAAAGAAAAAATCGTGGTCGGGAAGGTCATAGTCGCAAAAGCCATTGGAATTTATATTTTATATATTGGAAAAATCCGTTTTGTTATTAATCGACCGGAAAAAAAGGATGACTGAAAGAAGAGAAATCAATTAGTTATTCAATAAAATTTCATTTGATTCAATGACCAGAGTTAAACGAGGATATACAGCTCGGAGACGTCGAAAAAAGATTCGTTTATTTGCATCAACCTTTATAGGGGCTCATTCAAGACTGACTCGAACGACTACTCAACAAAGAATGAGAGCTTTGATTTCCTCTCATCGGGATAGGAGCAGGAAAAAGAGAGATTTTCGTCGTTTGTGGATCACTCGGATAAATGCGGTAACTCGTGAGGATAGGCTATTCTATAGTTATAGCCTCTTCATCCACAATCTGTACAAAAGACAATTGCTTCTGAATCGTAAAATACTTGCGCAAATAGCCCTATCAAATAAGAATTGTTTTGATATTATTTCAAATAAAATTATCAATTAAAAAGAAAAGAATACAAATCAAATAAAGAAATAAAAGAATTTTAATGTAATCTATTATACAGGAAACAAGAATGATTGAAAAAGTATTTCCCGGAGAATGGACTCCGGGAAGATATAATAAAAAGAAATTAATATTTGAGTAGTAGTAAGAAACAAACATCTTTCAAGAAAAAAAGATTTCTTCCACATTTTTCTTTTTTTAGAATACAAGAATCAAATCTGGATTATAGTTTTTTTTGAGCAAAACATTAATAGAAGCTTGAGTTCCAATTGGAAGTATATCTATTTTTTTTTTGTTCTAGGACCAGTAATTCTAGGAATCGACTCCACTCTCTCCAATTGTTTCTCATTATTACGAAAAGGCAACAAAGATAAAATACGAGCTTGTTTTATAGCAATAGTAATTAATCGTTGTTGTTTCAAAGTCAATCTATTCGTCCGTCTAGATAAGATTTTTCCTTGTTCACTAAGAAATCGACTAATTAAACTCATGTTTCTATAATCGATTCGATCCCCCGATCCGATTGGGGGTAAACGCCTACGAAAAGATCGCTTGGATTTACGAAAAGATTGTTTGGATTTATCCATGGTTTGCTTATTCCTTGTTTGTTTATTCCTTCAATAGAAAATAATTTCTAAAATAGAATCCTATTTTTTTGTTATTCATTTAAGACTCGACTAAAATAGGATTTGGTTTGTATTTTTGTATTATATATGTTAAGATGTAAAGTTCTTACTCTTCCCACTACTTGGAAGAATCAAACATGAATTCTTTTCTATCTATTTCTTTATTTCCCCATGAATCGTATACTTTTGACAATAGCGACAAAATTTTCTAAATTCTAGTCGATTGGGTGTATTGTGTCGATTCTTTTGAGTAATATATCTAGAAATGCCCAGCAATTCTTTATTGACACCTTTTCGAACACAACAGGTACATTCCAAAATCACTAGAATTCTAGTATCTTTACCCTTGGCCATGAACCTCCTTTTCTTTTTGGATCGACTTCGTTCGCTATGGAATTTCTAACTATTTTCTTTTTTGAATTATTAGAATTCGAATGACTTCGAAGTACTATAATATTCTAAATATAAAGAAAAAGAGTCATATTCATTAATAGAAGAATATTAAGAATATCGTAATAATTAATTAATACAATTTTTTCTAACTATGAATCATTTCTATAATAATCTCAGTATTTTCTTCTTTCTATGTTAGAATTTCGTGGAACCGTCCCTAGACTATATCCACATTTCCATTTTTTTTTCCAAAAAAATTTCACTGTATTTTAACTGAGATTCAATACACTCTTTTTTTTTTAGGATAGATTAGGATATAAAAGAAAAAGAAATTAGAGCCATGTTACGTAGAATTGTATCTCAAATCTTCTTCATTTTTTATCAATACAAGAATTTCATCAGGATGAAAAAAAGGGGAATGACAAAGCATCTGGAAATAAACGATTAATTTCTATCAATAGACCTGCTAAAGACCCAAACCAGAAAGTGGTTAACACAGGTGCCGTTGAGAGATATGTTTTTAGATTTCGCATTGAAAATCCTCCTTCTTATTTTATTTTTTTATTTTCTATTTTTTTCTTCTTTCTTTTCTTTGTATTGTATATTGTAAAAATTGTATATTGTAATACATATATAGTCCTAGTTTGCTATTCTAATAAATAGATCATAGATAATCCGATATTTTAATTTTAGTTCAAGATCATTTGTTTTTGCTTGAAAGAAAATTAGAATTAGGAATTACTAACTAAAATACATATGTACAATGACCCAGCAGATTCAATTTTGCCGCCCCCTAAAAAAAAAGACAAGACCATTCTATACCTATCTCTACCTATTCTATAGGTAGAGCAAAAAAGAAGGATGTGGAAAAAAAGATATGGATTTTATATAATGACACACTGTATAACAATTTTTCAAAGGGATGTAGCGCAGCTTGGTAGCGCGTTTGTTTTGGGTACAAAATGTCACAGGTTCAAATCCTGTCATCCCTACCTATTCTTTCTCCTATAGATACTTATAATAGATTCCTTGACTAAGATCAGTCAATTTTGGACATAATCTTTCATTTTTACATACTATATGTACACAAAATAAACTTCGGGTGTAAAAAAATCCTTTTCTTTACAATTGTATCTACTTTGATATATCTATTGTTATAGGATTTAAGAAAGCGCTCT